ATTCATATTTCCATAACTTGTGAATAATTTCGTCTAGTGTCGATATTTAGGATGCATTTTCATATTCCAGGAACTAATTATTGAATTCCCTTTATATGCAATTTTTTTCATACTTGGCGAAATTTACACAATATTGCATATTTATTAATTTATACAAATTTAAATATTACAATATTTTTACAATTTGCCAATATTCTAAAATTGATTCAATAATTATTACAATTTAATATCAATTATTAAAAACATACAATTATATTCATATTTCCATAACTTGTGAATAATTTCGTCTAGTGTCGATATTTAGGATGCATTTTCATATTCCAGGAACTAATTATTGAATTCCCTTTATATGCAATTTTTTTCATACTTGGCGAAATTTACACAATATTGCATATTTATTAATTTATACAAATTTAAATATTACAATATTTTTACAATTTGCCAATATTCTAAAATTGATTCAATAATTATTACAATTTAATATCAATTATTAAAAACATACAATTATATTCATATTTCCATAACTTGTGAATAATTTCGTCTAGTGTCGATATTTAGGATGCATTTTCATATTCCAGGAACTAATTATTGAATTCCCTTTATATGCAATTTTTTTCATACTTGGCGAAATTTACACAATATTGCATATTTATTAATTTATACAAATTTAAATATTACAATATTTTTACAATTTGCCAATATTCTAAAATTGATTCAATAATTATTACAATTTAATATCAATTATTAAAAACATACAATTATATTCATATTTCCATAACTTGTGAATAATTTCGTCTAGTGTCGATATTTAGGATGCATTTTCATATTCCAGGAACTAATTATTGAATTCCCTTTATATGCAATTTTTTTCATACTTGGCGAAATTTACACAATATTGCATATTTATTAATTTATACAAATTTAAATATTACAATATTTTTACAATTTGCCAATATTCTAAAATTGATTCAATAATTATTACAATTTAATATCAATTATTAAAAACATACAATTATATTCATATTTCCATAACTTGTGAATAATTTCGTCTAGTGTCGATATTTAGGATGCATTTTCATATTCCAGGAACTAATTATTGAATTCCCTTTATATGCAATTTTTTTCATACTTGGCGAAATTTACACAATATTGCATATTTATTAATTTATACAAATTTAAATATTACAATATTTTTACAATTTGCCAATATTCTAAAATTGATTCAATAATTATTACAATTTAATATCAATTATTAAAAACATACAATTATATTCATATTTCCATAACTTGTGAATAATTTCGTCTAGTGTCGATATTTAGGATGCATTTTCATATTCCAGGAACTAATTATTGAATTCCCTTTATATGCAATTTTTTTCATACTTGGCGAAATTTACACAATATTGCATATTTATTAATTTATACAAATTTAAATATTACAATATTTTTACAATTTGCCAATATTCTAAAATTGATTCAATAATTATTACAATTTAATATCAATTATTAAAAACATACAATTATATTCATATTTCCATAACTTGTGAATAATTTCGTCTAGTGTCGATATTTAGGATGCATTTTCATATTCCAGGAACTAATTATTGAATTCCCTTTATATGCAATTTTTTTCATACTTGGCGAAATTTACACAATATTGCATATTTATTAATTTATACAAATTTAAATATTACAATATTTTTACAATTTGCCAATATTCTAAAATTGATTCAATAATTATTACAATTTAATATCAATTATTAAAAACATACAATTATATTCATATTTCCATAACTTGTGAATAATTTCGTCTAGTGTCGATATTTAGGATGCATTTTCATATTCCAGGAACTAATTATTGAATTCCCTTTATATGCAATTTTTTTCATACTTGGCGAAATTTACACAATATTGCATATTTATTAATTTATACAAATTTAAATATTACAATATTTTTACAATTTGCCAATATTCTAAAATTGATTCAATAATTATTACAATTTAATATCAATTATTAAAAACATACAATTATATTCATATTTCCATAACTTGTGAATAATTTCGTCTAGTGTCGATATTTAGGATGCATTTTCATATTCCAGGAACTAATTATTGAATTCCCTTTATATGCAATTTTTTTCATACTTGGCGAAATTTACACAATATTGCATATTTATTAATTTATACAAATTTAAATATTACAATATTTTTACAATTTGCCAATATTCTAAAATTGATTCAATAATTATTACAATTTAATATCAATTATTAAAAACATACAATTATATTCATATTTCCATAACTTGTGAATAATTTCGTCTAGTGTCGATATTTAGGATGCATTTTCATATTCCAGGAACTAATTATTGAATTCCCTTTATATGCAATTTTTTTCATACTTGGCGAAATTTACACAATATTGCATATTTATTAATTTATACAAATTTAAATATTACAATATTTTTACAATTTGCCAATATTCTAAAATTGATTCAATAATTATTACAATTTAATATCAATTATTAAAAACATACAATTATATTCATATTTCCATAACTTGTGAATAATTTCGTCTAGTGTCGATATTTAGGATGCATTTTCATATTCCAGGAACTAATTATTGAATTCCCTTTATATGCAATTTTTTTCATACTTGGCGAAATTTACACAATATTGCATATTTATTAATTTATACAAATTTAAATATTACAATATTTTTACAATTTGCCAATATTCTAAAATTGATTCAATAATTATTACAATTTAATATCAATTATTAAAAACATACAATTATATTCATATTTCCATAACTTGTGAATAATTTCGTCTAGTGTCGATATTTAGGATGCATTTTCATATTCCAGGAACTAATTATTGAATTCCCTTTATATGCAATTTTTTTCATACTTGGCGAAATTTACACAATATTGCATATTTATTAATTTATACAAATTTAAATATTACAATATTTTTACAATTTGCCAATATTCTAAAATTGATTCAATAATTATTACAATTTAATATCAATTATTAAAAACATACAATTATATTCATATTTCCATAACTTGTGAATAATTTCGTCTAGTGTCGATATTTAGGATGCATTTTCATATTCCAGGAACTAATTATTGAATTCCCTTTATATGCAATTTTTTTCATACTTGGCGAAATTTACACAATATTGCATATTTATTAATTTATACAAATTTAAATATTACAATATTTTTACAATTTGCCAATATTCTAAAATTGATTCAATAATTATTACAATTTAATATCAATTATTAAAAACATACAATTATATTCATATTTCCATAACTTGTGAATAATTTCGTCTAGTGTCGATATTTAGGATGCATTTTCATATTCCAGGAACTAATTATTGAATTCCCTTTATATGCAATTTTTTTCATACTTGGCGAAATTTACACAATATTGCATATTTATTAATTTATACAAATTTAAATATTACAATATTTTTACAATTTGCCAATATTCTAAAATTGATTCAATAATTATTACAATTTAATATCAATTATTAAAAACATACAATTATATTCATATTTCCATAACTTGTGAATAATTTCGTCTAGTGTCGATATTTAGGATGCATTTTCATATTCCAGGAACTAATTATTGAATTCCCTTTATATGCAATTTTTTTCATACTTGGCGAAATTTACACAATATTGCATATTTATTAATTTATACAAATTTAAATATTACAATATTTTTACAATTTGCCAATATTCTAAAATTGATTCAATAATTATTACAATTTAATATCAATTATTAAAAACATACAATTATATTCATATTTCCATAACTTGTGAATAATTTCGTCTAGTGTCGATATTTAGGATGCATTTTCATATTCCAGGAACTAATTATTGAATTCCCTTTATATGCAATTTTTTTCATACTTGGCGAAATTTACACAATATTGCATATTTATTAATTTATACAAATTTAAATATTACAATATTTTTACAATTTGCCAATATTCTAAAATTGATTCAATAATTATTACAATTTAATATCAATTATTAAAAACATACAATTATATTCATATTTCCATAACTTGTGAATAATTTCGTCTAGTGTCGATATTTAGGATGCATTTTCATATTCCAGGAACTAATTATTGAATTCCCTTTATATGCAATTTTTTTCATACTTGGCGAAATTTACACAATATTGCATATTTATTAATTTATACAAATTTAAATATTACAATATTTTTACAATTTGCCAATATTCTAAAATTGATTCAATAATTATTACAATTTAATATCAATTATTAAAAACATACAATTATATTCATATTTCCATAACTTGTGAATAATTTCGTCTAGTGTCGATATTTAGGATGCATTTTCATATTCCAGGAACTAATTATTGAATTCCCTTTATATGCAATTTTTTTCATACTTGGCGAAATTTACACAATATTGCATATTTATTAATTTATACAAATTTAAATATTACAATATTTTTACAATTTGCCAATATTCTAAAATTGATTCAATAATTATTACAATTTAATATCAATTATTAAAAACATACAATTATATTCATATTTCCATAACTTGTGAATAATTTCGTCTAGTGTCGATATTTAGGATGCATTTTCATATTCCAGGAACTAATTATTGAATTCCCTTTATATGCAATTTTTTTCATACTTGGCGAAATTTACACAATATTGCATATTTATTAATTTATACAAATTTAAATATTACAATATTTTTACAATTTGCCAATATTCTAAAATTGATTCAATAATTATTACAATTTAATATCAATTATTAAAAACATACAATTATTTAACGCATTCACAAATATAATTTTATTAAACTTCATTCAAATAAACAATTTTAATACTTCCTATAAATTTCATCATAATCCCTCTCATGACTCTAACAAAAGAGAAAATAAGGGTAACCTAATATTATTAATACTTGGCGCGAAATGGCTTTGCCTTAAAGTAAAGCCTCTTTAGCTTCCTAAATTATTAGTTGTCATAATCATTAAATTATAAATACAGAATCAGGGAACAAGAATCTACATTCCACTCCGTCTATCTAGGGTATTGAGAGCAGGGGTAACCAATATTATACTTATAGGGCGGGGCGAAATGGCTTTGCCCCAAAGTAAAGCCTCTTTAGCTCCTGATTAACTAAGAATTTAATTCAATCCGCGTTTATAATAATGACTTTTATTATATCTGCGTGCGCAATAAGGAGAAACCTGGAAAACAGAGCGACACAATTAGAAGAATCTATTTAACTAACTCCCTAAAAGTTATTAATAAAGCCTTATTAAATAACGTTATATAGCGATTATAAAAATCGCGCATATACACAAGGTTACCCCTTTTCTATAGGTGAAATACCTTACTGAACAAGGCTTATTATTTAAGACAATGTTAGTCAAGTATTAACTGGGGGGTTTACCCCCCAGTATAGATATATATATAATATAGACATATTAGATATATAACATTAACCTCTATATATACCATAAAGTGTATGCCCCTTATAGACCTATAAGTCGCATATATAATCCTTCGCATATATAATAGCTTATATATACTATGATTAGTGTATGCTCCTTATAGTACATTATGAGTCTTATATATACAAGAGCGATTTCATGGAAGGACATATATATGAATACTCCCTTCGGGAGGAATAATATTCCTCCCAAAGAAATAAGAAGAAAATAAAGAAAGAAAATATATATATAAATATATATACAAAAGAAAGAAAGAAAAGAAGAAAAAGAAACCCCCTCCACGTTTACTCCTTATTAAGACTCTCTAATTAAGATACCTAGAAAGAATTTAGCCTCTACAAACTTACTCCTACCCTTTATAGTTTACTATCTGTCCTTAGTAATCCCTTAAAGATTAACCTTATATAGCAATGAGGTGGTTCTCGTCTAACTCCTTACTAGCCTTTATAACCTTATACTAAAACAAGCCAATAAGGCTATTGGCTTGATAACCTACTTAACTCACACCTACTACAGCTAGAAAGCCTCCAAGTATGGAGGTGAATACTCCCTTCGGTATGGAATTGGATCCCTCCTAAGTCTCTTTAAGGTGGAACTTCAAACCTCTTTTAACCCTCTGGCAAGGGATCTCTAAGAAATATCTTAGAGAGACTATAGCCTTTACTCCTTCCTCTCTAGCCACCAGACAAGATTTAGGAATGAAGCCGTCTACTTAACCATTAAGGTTAAGCTAAGGACGGTCTTACAGCTCAAGACCCTAGCCTCCAGTCTCCTCTATTAATACATCTTAAATACTCTATTTTTTACAAAAACCATGTACTACCCCCTTAAGAATTAAAAACAATAAGGATTACAAGTAAAAACTAATAAGGGTTTGAAGCAAATTATAGAAAAATACTAATTTTCAGTAAAAAGTAGTATTTTTCTGTAATTGCTTCAAACCTTTAAATCTAACATACTTTTCAGGACAACCCTTTAAACAGAGCATCTCCCAATACTCTACATAAGAGCCATTCCTCTAAGCTAATTTAGACAGATAAGTTTAAACCTGTAATACAAAACTAACCATCCTTAATATAATCTTATAAATACTCTATTTTTTACAAAAACCATGTACTACCCCCTTAAGAATTAAAAACAATAAGGATTACAAGTAAAAACTAATAAGGGTTTGAAGCAAATTATAGAAAAATACTAATTTTCAGTAAAAAGTAGTATTTTTCTGTAATTGCTTCAAACCTTTAACCCTGACTCATTGAGCTATCCATTTCCTTTAGTAATTATTAAACTTATTAATATCCATTTCCTCCAACAGGACCTAAAGAGTTTAAACACTCTAGTATGGTTGAATAGCTCTAGTCAGAGCACTCCCATACTCTGCATTAACAAGTTCTTCTTCCATACTACAAACTTCCTCTGTAACCCTTTATATGTCCTGAAGGAATAGGCATCTTCTCTAGTGGTATTCTTATTTAGCCTGACCTATTAATATACACTTGACTTATAATAATTCCATTTCCAATGAATCACTTAAAACACTAACAGATTTGGTTACCCTTTATCCTCTAGCCGCTGGCACGTACTTATTATTAATGAGATAGGCACTAAAGTAGAATACCTCCCATTACCCTACAATAATGAATTCTCCCATTAGGCTATAAAACATACAGCTTAAACCCCTAGCCGCCAGACAAGATTTAAGCACTTACTAATATCGTCCCATCTCTATAAAACCCTATACTACCCCCTTAAGAATTAAAAACAATAAGAATTACAAGTAAAAACTAATAAGGGTTTGAAGCAAATTATAGAAAAATACTAATTTTCAGTAAAAAGTAGTATTTTTCTGTAATTGCTTCAAACCTTTAACCCTGACTCATTGAGCTATCCATTTCCTTTAGTAATTATCAGACTTATTAATATCCATTTCCTCCAATAGGACCTAAAGGGTTTAAACACTCTAGTATGGTTGAATAGCTCTAGTCAGAGCACTCCCATACTCTACGTTAACAAGTTCTTCTTCCATACTACAAACTTCCTCTGTAACCCTTTATATGCCCTGAAGGAATAAGCATCTTCTCTAGTGGTATTCTTATTTAGCCTGACCTATTAATATACACTTGACTTATAATAATTCCATTTCCAATGAATCACTTAAAACACTAACAGATTTGGTTACCCTTTATCCTCTAGCCGCTGGCACGTACTTATTATTAATGAGATAGGCACTAAAGTAGAATACCTCCCATTACCCTACAATAATGAATTCTCCCATTAGGCTATAAAACATACAGCTTAAACCCCTAGCCGCCAGACAAGATTTAAGCACTTACTAATATCGTCCCATCTCTATAAAACCCTGTACTACCCCCTTAAGAATTAAAAACAATAAGGATTACAAGTAAAAACTAATAAGGGTTTGAAGCAAATTATAGAAAAATACTAATTTTCAGTAAAAAGTAGTATTTTTCTGTAATTGCTTCAAACCTTTAACCCTGACTCATTGAGCTATCCATTTCCTTTAGTAATTATCAGACTTATTAATATCCATTTCCTCCAATAGGACCTAAAGGGTTTAAACACTCTAGTATGGTTGAATAGCTCTAGTCAGAGCACTCCCATACTCTACGTTAACAAGTTCTTCTTCCATACTACAAACTTCCTCTGTAACCCTTTATATGCCCTGAAGGAATAAGCATCTTCTCTAGTGGTATTCTTATTTAGCCTGACCTATTAATATACACTTGACTTATAATAATTCCATTTCCAATGAATCACTTAAAACACTAACAGATTTGGTTACCCTTTATCCTCTAGCCGCTGGCACGTACTTATTATTAATGAGATAGGCACTAAAGTAGAATACCTCCCATTACCCTACAATAATGAATTCTCCCATTAGGCTATAAAACATACAGCTTAAACCCCTAGCCGCCAGACAAGATTTAAGCACTTACTAATATCGTCCCATCTCTATAAAACCCTATACTACCCCCTTAAGAATTAAAAACAATAAGAATTACAAGTAAAAACTAATAAGGGTTTGAAGCAAATTATAGAAAAATACTAATTTTCAGTAAAAAGTAGTATTTTTCTGTAATTGCTTCAAACCTTTAAATCTAACATACTTTTCAGGACAACCCTTTAAACAGAGCATCTCCCAATACTCTACATAAGAGCCATTCCTCTAAGCTAATTTAGACAGATAAGTTTAAACCTGTAATACAAAACTAACCATCCTTAATATAATCTTATAAATACTCTATTTTTTACAAAAACCATGTACTACCCCCTTAAGAATTAAAAACAATAAGGATTACAAGTAAAAACTAATAAGGGTTTGAAGCAAATTATAGAAAAATACTAATTTTCAGTAAAAAGTAGTATTTTTCTGTAATTGCTTCAAACCTTTAACCCTGACTCATTGAGCTATCCATTTCCTTTAGTAATTATTAAACTTATTAATATCCATTTCCTCCAACAGGACCTAAAGGGTTTAAACACTCTAGTATGGTTGAATAGCTCTAGTCAGAGCACTCCCATACTCTGCGTTAACAAGTTCTTCTTCCATACTACAAACTTCCTCTGTAACCCTTTATATGTCCTGAAGGAATAGGCATCCTCTCTAAATTAATCTCAATTATCCGTATAAATTATAATAATTCCACTTCCATAAAATCATTTAAAACACTAACAGATTTGGTTACCCTTTATCCTCTAGCCGCTGGCACGTACTTATTATTAATGAGATAGGCACTAAAGTAGAATACCTCCCATTACCCTACAATAATGAATTCTCCCATTAGGCTATAAAACATACAGCTTAAACCCCTAGCCGCCAGACAAGATTTAAGCCCAAGAGAAAAATAAGGGTAACCCCTATACCTTCCTCCCTGTGGAGCCAAATGCCAAAGCTATTTGGCTTTATGCAACTCAGCTCCACTACCTCCCTTCTACTCATAAGACGTAATGGGAGTCACATCCTATGAACACCAAGAGAGCTTCCTACGCAATCTAACAGGTCTTAGCTCACGGAATTAATACAGTACTAGAGTTCTCACTCTAAAGACTTAGTAGGCATCTTTAGAAGGATTTAACCCCTAGGCCTGTACCTTTAGGTACATTCCCGCACATGTTAACTCTTTCAAGCAATAATCGGTTAGGGATAGTCCCTTGAGAAGCAGCTAAATCTAATCAAGAACCCTCCAACAAGCAGTTTAAAATAAACCGTCCTATCGGACCATAGCCTCCCTCCCTCCTCATAAACAAGTCTGAATAAAGAAGTTCCCAGTGGACTCGCAACACCGCAAGGAGCCCTCACGGGCTCCAAGAGAACAGATCTCTGTTCACCCATGGTGATCGAACCCATTAGCTTCCATTCTTACCTAGGAACAATGCTGAGAACCTATTACAGAAGGCTATAAACCACCTCCCAACTCCACCATTCCTGCCCTGAGGAAGAAGTACTAACCTTAAGGTTAAAGAGAGGCGTATCCTTGAATTAAAACTAATCTTGTAACCTGTTAATATAGTTTCAGAAAACCCCCTCTAGTAAAAAGGATTGCCACCACACTCCCCATGCCATTTGTGAGGCCCATCTTGAGGACCCTTGTTCCAGGGGGCCCCCAGGGATCCACCTTATTAACACGATCTAGAAATAGCAGGACCTGTTAAGGGAGGACTTCCCCCTAACAGGTCCTGCCTCTCTAAGAGAAAGAAATTCTGAGTATACTCAGAGTATTTCCAGGCAGACAGTACCCGTGTCCTCTCACAGATCATCAAACATTCACTGTGAGAACTCTACGCCCTATACGCCATGTTTCATCAACAAGTTAAAATACCTTAATCCTGTCTCTGACTGAGAGAACTATTTTTCGTCCCTACGTTCACGAGGCCCCTTCCCTAGGAGAATTTTTATGGGGTTGTACGATCCAGCTAGGGACACGCCCCAGATCAAGTGTCCTAATAACTCTACAGAAAAGACTGTAAAACTTTCAAACACCCGTCCCCCGTAATATCTTGGGCAAGCCAACCTATCCTGACTTACCGGACTACGTTAATTTCGCTGCCATAGACAATAACCATCCAAGATCCTAAAAATATTGGAGGGCTATTGTCTCTTAAACCGGGACGTTATGATAGGTTTATTTCCCTCGGGACGCTAATAGCAGCCCTTATCCCTTTCTCTGGATTTCTAGAACTCTCTCCCCTACAAAGAAAACACTATCTCTAAACCTTCTGATAAATCAGAAACGACATAAAAGAGAAAACCCCCTTCATGCCTGTAGGGAATTCAGAGCATGCAAGGAGATTTAGCCAAAGCTAAATAGAACCCTCCTTGCATGGAAACTAACATCTCTAATAAACATTACTAATAAGAACAAGACCTTTACCTCCTACCAAACTAGATAAAAATATTAACTCTACAAATAAGATAGTGCCTAACATAAAGCTAAAAGATATTAAAATAATTTTTAATATAAATAAAATACTAAAAGGAAACCCAAAAACAGACAACAAACATAAAGAATTTCCCCATTCCACTCCCTTCAATAAAAAGAAATTAGAAAACACCCACACAAACGCTAATACATAAGAGACTCCCAAGGCCACAATAAATAAGACTACTTCCAATAACAAAGCTCCTCCTAACAATTGTAAGTCGGAAGATCCCTTACAACTTAATAAATAAAAAATAAGAATCCCAAATAATGCTCCCTCCAGACCTGTAACTCCCTCCATCAATACCTCCGGATAACTATAAAAAAACATAAAATAAGACATCTTAACCAATACACTCCAAGATAACAAATCCTTCACACTAAACCCACTAAGCCCCATTTCGACTGCAACAAGAAAACCTGTTGCAGTCTTAAATATTAAAGAAAAGACAATAATGTCTTTTAACCCTAACAATAAAGACAATACAAAAACAAACTTACCTATAATATCTCCTAATATTAAAAAACTAACCAAAGAACTATTAACCTTATCTAAATCCAAGACAAACAATAAAAAGTACCACACAACAAAAGAAAAACTAAAAAAAACAACTACCATACTCTCACACAAACCTAACAACAAGAAAACCATCAATCCTATTAAACCTTTAAAACCTCCTAACCCCATATCCTCACTAGAAAAAAATAAAGACAGAGACTCAAATACCCACAACATAAATAAAAAGGCTACCATTATAAAAAAATAATAAACACTAACAAAAGCCATAATAGTAAAACTTCCCAACAAGAATCTATAAGAGAAATATACTCCTGACCATAATCCATAAGACACAAAAAACAAAACCAATATCAATAAAAAAGCCTCAGATAAAGACGTAATACAGAAACACAAAATAAGTAAACCCCCTACTACCCATAACCCTTCCAACAAACACTTTACACTCCCACCCTTGGAGTCCTCTGTCTTAGAAGTCATCCCCCTCCCCCTCCACCTCTCTCAAAGTAGACACATCGAACTCCTTCAAATCATAAGACCTTCCTTCCTCTAATTCTATAAAAGACCCTATCATGCTTCTCTTTACACTTCTTCTAACTTCTCCGTATAAAACAGTTCTCAATCTAATTTTATGCTCACCCTTACTCATTAAAGGTACATTAAAAACTCTTGGGTTAAGTATTAACTGAGCTCTCAAATTAGCCTTACCCAGCTTTCTTAAGAAAGCTGCTAACTCCTCTACCACCCCATCATAATAGGGAGTACCCCCTATTACACCGTGAGCCGCTCTATTTGATACTGTAGAAAAAGGACTAGATATGGTTTGAAGCTGTTCTAGAATAGCTTCAGTCCCCACTAGTCCTTTTACTACACTATAACTCAAATCTTTCTTAAATTTCCACCAATTTCTATTATGCCACCACCACTGAGCAACCTGAACTATTGGATTATATACGCATGGAGCATAACAAGTCTCCCACAACATTCTTCTCTTAACAACCATATCTCTAAAACTGCCTCTATAAAAATCCAAATTAAGTAACTCTTTATCATAATTAAAAGTACCCAAATTAAGAGAAGCCATCCCTGACAAACCATATATATAATGAGCTCCCTTCTTCTGATGAATAGCATTTCTTCTAAAAAAAAGACTTTTGACTCTAATAAAAATCTTTCTAGTTGTCTTAAGAGATCTACTTAAAACAGCTATATCTGATTTAGTAACCGGACTTATGACTCTATCTAAGCTAGGAAACCTGTAATAAATTGTACTCATTAAATCATCCTTAGGATAATAGATAGAGTCATAAGTAAAAACTTCCATTTCCTCCACTCTCCATCCTTCCACAAAAGATCCACTATATATATAATTATAATAAATTCTCTTAAAGAAAAAAAATAACCTAATTCTCTCTGAGTTTCTCTGATAAGGATCTCTACAATAAGCCAAAGCAGATCTAAGACCAAAATACTCTCTACCCTTATTTCTAAATACTCCATAATTATAATTATCTACCAACTCCTCATCTTTAGGATATATCCAACACTCCCAAGGGCATTTAGCTTTTAAAGAAGTAAACCAGTTCATTCTTGGAAGCTCTATGCACACATCAGCAGTATTATATCCTACATTTCTCTGAGTATGAATAGCTTCCTCCATATATAAATGCTTAGGAAACTTATACTTAACCAGAGGTCTAGATAACTTATAAATTCCCTTCCTCTTATAAAGCTTACCCCTATAAACAGTCTTCTTTATCCACTTACATTTACCTATAAAATAACTAATCAAAACCTGAGACTTCTCCTTATAAAACTTCTGACTATACACTGCTCTCATCCTAAATCCTCCATACTTTTTACTAAAATAAGTAAAAGATAAAGAATCCCCCCATAACACTCTATACTTTATCCATAAACTTCTAGAATTATACTCAGGAAACCTCTCCAAACCCTTTCTAACAAAAGGAATCCAAGATTTACTACCAAACCCTTTACTCATAAGAACAGTACATTTACTCTCCATAAGAATGAATTTATATCCTGAATACTCATGGATATAAATTCTATTCTTCAATAAAAAAACCAATACATTAAAACCACTATCTCCCACCCCTCCTTTATTAATCATAAATATAACTGTCTTTCTTTCCTGAACTCTCCAAAAGAAAGAAGAATCCACTTCTCTATCCCTCAATCCCTCTTCCAAAACCAAAGACCCTTCTTCCCCTTCCATACAATACCACCCTAAATCATCCAAACTGTTGTAATAGAAGATAAAGACTAACAACAACATTAACAAAAACATTTTCATATTAAAACACCAACCTTAACAAAACAAACATAAAATCTAATAATAAAACAAACACTACAACAAAACCTCCCCCCACCCAATAAACAATACTACTTCTATAATCCAACCTGGGTAACAACCCTCTAATTAATACAAAAAATAAAACTAAAAATATAACCAAAATAGAAAAAACAAAAGAGTATTTTATAATAAAAGGAAAAAAGACACTAACTAATAACAAACTCTTAAAATATATCTCCAAATACTCCACAAAACTCCATATAATAAAATGACCTCCCCCTACATGACTTAACACCCCTCCTACCATCTCACTTTCTCCCTCAAAGTAGTCAAAAGGAGTTCTACTAACTTGAAACAAACTCAAACTCAATCCCAACAAGAACAAGAAAAACTCCAAGAAAATAAAAAAAAAACTAACCTTACAACTAGCCTCTAACCATCCACTAGCCCCTAAATAAAGAAAAGAAAAAACAACAGGAAAAATCAAAAAAAAAAACATTAACTCAACAACCAGCACGGACAATCTCAATCTATAACTACTCTCCTCTACCATTTTACTCACATAGCTATCAGAAACTACATATTTCACCCCTACCAAAATTACATCTAATATCAATACAAATAAAACGTTATAAAAAGACCCCTTAAAGCCTAAAAGGCTTAAAGGGGTCAAACCTACCATACAAAACAACAAAAATATACAAAACATAGAACTAAAAAACAAACCACCAAAACTACCAAACTTAAACACTAACTTAAAATAATCCAAAATAAAAACAACAATCCCCTTTAACCCTTGACAAGGTCCTTCCCTCCCTTGAACAAAAGACAAAACCTTTCTCTCTACCACAGTGACCACCCCCACACTTAAAAATATTAACACTAACTGAATAACTATTAACAGAATAACTACAACCATAACAAATTATAATAAAACAAAAAAACCTTCCCCCTCTTCTCCTAAAACATTATAGCCTAAAACAAAAAAATCCATATAAGAAACTATATCCATCTTCAAACTCATAAAAGAGTGGCCCTCTCCACAATACTCAGAACACACAACCCCTGTAAATCCTTCAACTTCAGAATCAAAAAAAACACTATTCAAATGACCAGGAACAGCATCCAACTTAACCCCTAAAACGTCTGCCCCTAATGAATGAATAACATCCAAAGAACTTAACACTACAGTACAAGAAGTCTTAACAGGAAAAACAAAAGAAGGAGAAAATATATCCAAACCTTCCACAAAACCGTCCTCATCCAAACCATACATAAAATCAATATCAAAAAATGGATAATAAAACTCCCACCCCCATTGAAACCCTATAAGATGAATAAAAAAACTTATCTCCAAAAAAGAAGATGTCAAAGATATGCAATTAACCGTAAAAGATAAAACAAACACACTAGAAACTATAGGAACTGACAAACAAAAATAAGAAAACAAATCAATCTTCTTACCCATAATAAAACTATAAATGTCTGCCAACACTCCTACCTCCTCCCACTCAATAAAACTCAAACAAGACAAACAACCTACCAACATTAAAACAAAAGTTAACATAACAACTACCTTACCCAGTAGTACCCCGGTTACAAAAGAAGCCAAAGACGTCCCACATCCTACAAAAGAAAATCCTAACATCAAAAACAATAAATAAGGGTAACCCGCCTTATAGCTCATGCTTGAGCTAATATTGGTAAAGAAAGCATCTGGATGAATGCAGATGCCTCCTAATCCTGAGCCTCTTAATAACATTCTAAAATTCTCTCTCCAAGGGGCCTAGATTATACCCCATAAGAATATCGCACAAGCATGTTAAAACTATGCTTGTGCCCTCTGCAGACCCCCTGGAAATCAATAATTTAGACCTTCTCAACCAAGAGGCATGTCTCCCTTAAAGAGGAGGCAACTAATCCTTAAAAATCTTAGGAGTAGTAAAAATAGAAACGTCAAAGTCATTTGAGGACACCCCCATCTTCATGACTCTGAACGCTTGTACAACTCCCCCTCCTCCTACCTTGCCTGCCTTATAAGCAGCCATCTTTGATTCTGACAGCCCGCTAAAGCTCTCAATAAGAGTGAAACCTGATCTTATTGAGATAGCGGTCAAATCAACAGTCAACGCCATAGCCATTACAAGAGAGACTGTTAGGCCTAACATCGTTATTGCCGATGCCTTATCCTCTTCACCCCCTCTTGCTTCATACATGGCCTCTAACGCGAACCTTTTAACCAATATGGCCTTAAGAACAGCCAACAGTAGGGAAAGAGACATTTCAGGACCCAAGGCCCCTAATGTACAAACAACAAACACTGTAAAGACAGCCAGCCCCTCTACTCTGAGTCTGTCTCTTTGCCAGACATCCCCAAATCCGGCTCTAGAAACATTGTCAAAGTGGAACTCTATTATCATATTAATATGATTCATCATCATAAAAATATGATAAGAGACTTTACAGACCAAATCCAACACGTCTTGAACACTTCCTAGCAAAACTCTATCCACTAGGAAGTGTTCAAGACTTCTATAAAGACAACCACTTCTAATGAATAATCCCTCTGCTCCTAAGTTCTTAAAACTAAACTCTACCAACCAAACTAATCCAGAAATAACAAAACTAAAAGGACAAAACAATCTCTCTACCCCTAACAAAAAGTTACCACCAAACAATCTTTCCACCTCATGAGCTCCTTCTAGTTTATAATAAATCTTCCAACATAATCTAAAGAAATCTACAAGAATAATCACCATAAATATACACTCGATTAAAGCCACAACATCTCTGACGCTGAAAAAACTCCAATCATAGTTTACAGACATGGTCTTCACCATTTGACTAAAACCAACCTGATAGATGCCCACTACAGAATTTATAATTACCCCACACATGTCGAAGTAACATAAACTCCAAGCCAACACCAAATAAAATAATAATTTAATATACTTCATAGAATTAGCAAATAAATCAAACCCTCCTCTCTCCAATTCACTGGCCCCGAACAACATACTTACAGCTTTCTTCACAATTAAGGGAAAAACCAGAATAATCACTTTTTTTAGCACCTTCTCCACATACCAAACTGAAAGTATAAAAACTAATAAATAACAACTCCATCCCAAATAGGGAAACAACAAACCTCCTATATGAGTAAAAAAAATAAACGGATAGACAGTAAGTCCTCCTATTACATACTTAAAACTAACTAATAACACCTTAAAGAATGAACAAAATGAAAAAAACCAAAGTTTAAGCATATAATAGAATAAAAATACTGCCCAATCCGAGATCATTTCTCCATACTTCTCAGACACAAAGTGTCTGTAAGCCCCTTCCAAAGCAGACAATGCAGGCTCTCCAAACTCAGAAGATAAAAAATATATTATATAAAACGTACCTTTAGGATACCCTACAAAGTCCTCCACCAACTTATGCAAACCTCCCCCCTCAACATCCGCATTGGTACCTCCTGATATAGTAAAAAAAATTGTAATAACCAGATAATAGAGCAAATAAGATATAAACATGCCGACGAGGGCACTAATAACCTGATCCAGCTGTCTAGAGACAAATCTCTTTTTTCCCTTCTCAGTTTTAGCTTTAAAGTAATAACTCACTTTAAAAAACTCAGAAAAAAAAAAAAGAGCCCAGACATAACACTCCCAAAAAAACCCGATCTTGTACCCAATAAAACTATCCGGAGAAAAAACCCCAGTACTAATCAAGACCATAATAATTCCTAACAACACACTAAACATAAAAAATCTAGCCTCATCTCTTCTGTAAAGATACATTAAGAATAAAGCATACCCTATACAAGCCCCTCCAAAAACATAACTTGGGAAATATAAAACAGCTCCTAAAGTATAAAAGCCTAAATCAAAACAGGAGAAAAGATAGGTTCTATCTTTTCTTAAAACCATCCAGAATAAGCCCTTAAACAGAAAGAGAACAATGAAAATTAAAACAATCAACCAACCATCTCCTATAACTGCCACATCTATACATTTCCACTCTTCACTCACTGACACTACCTCAACCCCCTTAAAAGTAAGGCCCAATCCTTTTCTAATTTTCCCATCCCCTCCAAACAACAATACTCCTTCATAACAAGAGTACCCCCCAACAAAAACTAAAGATATAGTTAAAAGCCCTTTAAAGACTTTAACATATTGAGCCTTAGAATAAATTCTCATGAAATAAAAAGACCAAACAAAAACGAACAATCCAAAAACATATATAAAACCTAAAATAATAACATTCCCCCCTAAGTCAAAATATCTCAAAGAAAAATCAACTACTATTATAGAAAAAAGGACTGTTCTAAACATAATTCCTCCTATATAACCCCCTTCTTCACCTTTAAACTTCTTTCTACTTCCCTCTTCCCCTCCTTTTCTCACTACACAATAACCACTAACCCCTAATACAAACATAAAAATTAGTAAAACAGTTACCTTACTCCACAAAACCCCAGTTATCATAGAAGCCAAAGACGTCCCACTCCACTCAAAAATCGCTAACATTAAATTTACCATGTTGTAAAAAAACCAACAATCCGTCTTCAAATCATATTCCCTTCCTTCCTCCAAATAAATGAGCCTAACATAACTTAGAAAAAGAAATTAAAAACTCAAGCAGGGACATAAACAGCAAACAAATAGGGAATAACTCTAAGAGATGCAATCCGTACCCTTTGTCCTCTACCCGCCCCTACTGTAGAGATACTGCAGCCTCCTAAAAAAAGAAAAGAGCACTCCCATACTCTCCCCAACTCCCTAATAGACTACAATAACAAGAACAAAGGGCTACCTTATTTGGACATAAGACTGTAACTCTTAAATCCAAATAAAATCCTGACAATCAACCGAGAATCAAAAGGGTAACCTTGTTATAATAAGGGAGGCATCCCTTAAAGGAGTCAAATATTGTAATCCCTATTTGACTCCTAACTTTACCAACATCTCTGGAACCCTACTAACTCTATAGCTTCCTTATAATAGGAGTTCTCCTTATAAATAGTGGGATAATCCCCCATCTTAGCTAGAGCAGTCATCTTTTTAAAAGAAGTCTCTCTAGGCTGAAGCCTGCATCTCTCCCTCTTTCTATCATGTCCGCTATATCCTGTTATCCAAAGAGTAAAAGGAACTATATTGAACTCTGGTCCATCTAATATAACAAAAGGATCTAATAAATTCTTCTGATACAGCTCATTCTTTAATATACTCCCTACATAAAGTCCGCTTACCTTCAAGTAATTGAGCATCCACAAATAATTATACTCAGTTAACACCTTCCTGTACCCTACAGGTCTTCTCCCCCAATCTATCTGCCCACACATTGTAGGTCCTACTACCAAACACTCATCCCAATAAGTAAACTCATAACAGGGAAACTTATCCATCTTCCTTAACAGGAATCTAAAGTACCTATTAGCCAGTTCCCAAGATTCAATAGCTCTATCACTAGTCCCTAATACTTTAGTTCTGCCCGACACTACATATTTATAATCTATACCTCTATATTTCATTTCCCCTCTCTCCAGAAAAGGAATTTCATTATCTATCTCTTTTCTCAATCTCTTAACCTTATACATCTCTAACCCATAAGCTATAATTCTCCAACTCCATCTATCACAGTAAATATTTCTAACAACTCCCTTACCCTTCAAATTAAACATAAAACATAGACTAATAAATAAAAATAAATAAATATGTTCACTAAGTTTTCTGTTAATAATTACTTTAGAGAAATAAATTAACAGACCAAACCATCCCTTAGCAAAAAACTTAGTGAACATACTTATGACCAAAAACAAAGAAGCCCCTAGATAAATCTTAACAAAATCTTCTCCAACCCCCAATTCAAAAGAAATATTTAAATTATCACTAAATAAAAAAAAAATAACACTAAATATTAACAACACAACAATCTTAATACAGGATCTTCTAAAAATTCTTATCATCAAAATAAATTTAGAAGATAAGAATATAAAACCTAATAAGCCAATAACCCCTACAAGAGATCCTGTATCTAACAACAGCACAACCCACACAAACCTCATTAAAGATTCCATACCAAAATATAAAATAGAAACAAGAACCAAATAACTTCCTCCCAACATAAATCCACAAAATGCCCCTCCATCCTCTTCACATAAGAAAACATAATAACAAAGACCAGACAGACACACCAACAATATCATTAAAAATCCTGTACATAAATAACCTCCATAAGAAGAATAAACACAAACAACAAAGACAATCTTAAAAAAAAAAGAAGGCATAGGAAAAATCCCTAATAAGTAAAGACCTACCAACAACTTTCTCTCCCCCTTGCCCTTAAGACTTATAAAAACCAGATAAACCATTATCACAACTCCCATCTCTAACAACAAACCTACAAAATATAAGTCTAAAGAAAAACCAAAAATAGTCAACATCATAAAACTCTCCCCAAGAAGAATAAAAGAAAGTCTAGAACCTAACCTAAACTCTACTAATGCCAATAAATAACAAACCATAACTAAGAATAAAACTAAGGGAAAACTATCTGAAAAAACAACAACCACAAGAAAGTAACTAGACAACTCAGCACTCTTAAACAAGAAAAACAAAAACAATAAATCAGAAATAAAATTAACCAACAAAACCTTTAAGAAAACAAAACTATAAAACACCAAAACCAATAAAAAAAGAAAACCTTTAAAGAAATAAAACAATATAAAAATATATACCCCAAAAACCCCTACTCCCATCAACAAACTCCCTAATAAAACCCCTCCTCCTATAATAATAAATAAATCACCAAGAGACAGACCATAGCCCTCCATCTCTCCTTTAAAAATAATAGACCATAAAACTCCCACCTCTAACAAAATTAAACCTAATAAAAAATCAAGCAAAAAACTAAATAACAAAACAACAATAAGAATAATAAACCCTACTCTCCACTTACCATTAATAAATAAAAACTTATTAATAGAATTATAACCTAATAAATAACAAACTAACCCTCCACTATATACTTCTGACATAGACAACAAAACTCTACCCAACAATCTCATCATTAAATCAAAAGAACCATTAAAAGTAACAATAAAAATAGAACAACAAAATCCTGATCCACAATTCTCCCCAAGCTACAGGCCTCTATCAACTTAGACCCTTCCATTTTAATAATTCCTTTAAAGCTGCACCCCACAACAAAAAGCTTACTTACAATAACCTCAAATAATATATCACATGATAAAAACTTAAACATACTTATAATCTTATTAAAACTAGAAACAAAACTAACAAATATGATTTCTACCATTTCCTTATAAACAACAACACTCATTAAATAATTAAACATAAGATTCATTATGTTTAACAAATTTCTCACTCCCTCTAAATTATATAATAAATAATCTACCTCTAACATCTTAAACAACAAACTAAGATAACACATCCCCTCCATTAAGCCCAAAACCCCTACAAACAACCCTAAATCAACTCCATACCCCACAAATAACAAACCCCCAATTAAGATTCCTAAATAAACTCCTCCCCCCACTATCAAAAAGGCATCACTACTTTTAACAACAATACCTGACACACACAAATTAGCTAATAAATAAAAAACTATACTCTTCAGAAAAGAATGAACAATAAAATAAAAAACCCCCAACCTAACATCTATACAGAATAAAAGAAACATCATATTGTAAGAAACGCAGGTAAGCCTACCTGCTTGTTTCTTATAATCATAGTCCAAAAAAAACAAAATCAAATTAAAAACAATTCCTAACAATGACATCCCCTTCACCCAAAAAAACAAGCCACTATTAAAATAAATACTAAACTTAAATAACAAAACAATACCCAAAAACACTACTCCAGAAGAATGCAAAAAACAAGATATAAAATAAGAAGCATCCATAGCTTCATAAATCCAAAACCCAAACAAAAAGAAACAAGACTTAAACAAAATAACACTTAATATCCCCAACTTATAAAAATCCGAGCCCTCTAAACCCCCATCTAAAGACATGGCAATCACTAACACCCCTAAAAACACATCCAACATCAAAGTCAACACCCCTACTTTAACAAAAGAACCATTACCTCTATCCTTCATAGAAAATAAAATAGAAACACTACCTACACTCCCTCCTAAAATATATAAAATAACAGCCCATTCCAAAACAGAACAGGACAACAACAAAACAACGCATAAAAAATGAACAAATAATAGAATCTCTTGACAACCTCCCCCTTCCCCTTCCACTTTCTTCATCCCTAACAATACCATCAAACTCAAACAATAAGATAATATTACCACATCTTCTAACATGCTTCCTCCCCCCAAGATCATATATTTAAAACCTTACTTAACAAGTAAAACATATCCACCCCTCCTATAGCAAAAATTATAAGAGAAACCCAATTAGGAAACACTCCTACAAAAAACAATAAGACTAAATCCATTTCCAAAATCAATAAAATAAGCACCAACTTTTCTAAACTAACGTCCAATCTTTTAAACTCATAATTATCATTAGAAAACCCACAGTCAAAGCTCATAGTATATTCATCTTTATCAGAAAATGCCCCTAAGAAAGAAAACAGAAACAAAAAAATTAATAACAAAACACTACAAACTATAACAAAAACAAAATATATAGATATCATTTCTTCAAAACAATTAAATAACAAAAAACAAGATCTAATAAAACCACAAAGAAAATAAAAAAAACCTCTCCAACCAAAACAATCCCATTAAATAACAAAAATAAAACTAACAATAACAAATAAAAACTCATAAACAAATAAAACCCCAATACCTCCTTACAAAGAACAAATAGTATACTAAAATAATATATGACAACCAATAAAAATAAAACCTCTAGCCCCATAAAATTAACAACACTGAGAATCAAAAGGGGTAACCTACTTCTAATGAGGGAAAATCCCTCAGTAAAAGTCAAATATCGGTATCCCTATTTGACTTAACTTATTAATATCCATTTCCTCCAACAGGACCTAAAGGGTTTAAACACTCTAGTATGGTTGAATAGCTCTAGTCAGAGCACTCCCATACTCTACGTTAACAAGTTCTTCTTCCATACTACAAACTTCCTCTGTAACCCTTTATATGTCCTGAAGGAATAGGCATCCTCTCTAAATTAATCTCAATTATCCGTATAAATTATAATAATTCCATTTCCAATGAATCACTTAAAACACTAACAGATTTGGTTACCCTTTATCCTCTAGCCGCTGGCACGTACTTATTATTAATGAGATAGGCACTAAAGTAGAATACCTCCCATTACCCTACAATAATGAATTCTCCCATTAGGCTATAAAACATACAGCTTAAACCCCTAGCCACCAGACAAGATTTAAGCCCAAGAGAAAAATAAGGGTAACCCCTATACCTTCCTCCCTGTGGAGCCAAATGCCAAAGCTATTTGGCTTTATGCAACTCAGCTCCACTACCTCCTCCCACCTAAGCTGCCACCGCTAGGAGGAACCCTAGACGGTGACATCAGTGACCCTTTTACCTCCACCAGGTCCATCCAGCTTGTGAGCTTGAATAGGGCAGAAACTCCACTAGACAAGAGCACCTCACACGAGACCTTTCTCTGATCCCTTTTCCAAACTTCCCACGCCGATACCCAATCGGATCCTAGAAGGGGCCTTAGTAGACGTCTACCCTGCCCCTGGGAATGTCCAGTTTTATCAGGCAGGATAACAATCTCTTAGAGTCATCCCTCCCTAGAGAGATGCTAAGGTTTACTTAATACACGGGCTAACCACCCTATGTTCCTTCCTTGTTAAAGTCGTGTTTTGAGTACCAGACCGTTATAATGGAATCTTTATTCTGCCCGCATTCTGACAGACATAGGAAAAACTCAAACTTGCCCTGCTAAATCTAGCAAGATAGAGGTAAAAAAATCACTAGTGAGAAGAATACCAACCTCCCCTGCCTCACAGGGGAACCCGTATCTTAGAGAGACTTGCCCAAGGGAACTCTCAGGGGACCTTCCCTTACAATGAACTGAAGACCAAGAAGTGTGGCAGGAAGAGGGTTTGTCCTTACCCCGCCCTCTTACTAAGAAAAAGAAGATTTTAGATGTTTGCAAACAGGCCGTGCTAATGCCCTCTTATAGAGACCCATAAGAACCCTTTTTTATCCCTTACGCAATATATCCTTACACCACTTCAAAACACCTTGAAAGGTGCAAGGCAGAGAGACCTATTTTCATCCCCCTAAGTACCCACCTCGGCCCCCTTCCCAGGGAAAGGTTTGGTGTAGAACCTAAGTGAAATACTTAGGGGAGTCGCCCCGGGTTTAGCTGCCGTTGAGGGAATCGAACCCTCCTGACCACCATCCCGTCAGCATCACCCAGCATAGGCATACCTAAGGCAGACGGAATATCCGCTGCCTGCCTATGCCATCATCGCTGCCGCATAATATTTACCAACCTGTCAGACAAGAAGGCTATGCAGCCTAGGACTTATTTCTCTCAAGAGATTTAGGGCATCCTTCATACTTCCCTCTCTAGATCTTCAGAACTTTCCCTCCTGCAAAGAAAACACTACCCCCTAAACCTTCTACCGAAATAGAAAAGCTATTAAGAACCATGTTCCTATGGCCCACGCTACAGGCAGTTTAGGGCATGTAAGAAGATTCAGCTATAGAAACTATAGCTGAATTAGGCCTCCTTACATGGAATTAATTTACCATGTCTCACTTCTCTCCACCCATATTATGTCTATCAACACTCTAATAGACACTTTAATAGTAAACAGGCAATCATAGAAAGAAAATATTATCCATCTAGCTACATCCTTAGCAAGGAAATGAGAATCCTCCAGTGCAGATCTAATGTCATGTTTCTTTCTATGATTCCACATAAAAACGGGAAAAGACAAGAAAAAAGAAGATAGATAATTAATAAATCCCCATAAAAATATAATCACACTAACAAAAAAAAACAAAACATATAAAACAAACAACAAAGCCAACTTAGACCATCTCCACATCACAGACCTAAACCCCTCCAACACTAACCTCTCCCACGCATAAGTTCCTAACTTAAACAAAACAACAACCCCTATAAGAATTATACTATACAAAACTAATATTTTACCTACAAATAAAGACACCTTAGCATTAAAAAATAAAACATACAAGAAGAGGAATACAGAAGGCCATATATGACAAGGCAAGATACAGGGAATCTCGGTTTCCACAGGGAAACCTCCTTTCCCCATATACTCAGAATAAATAACCCCAATGTTCCCACATTGAGGGGGTTCCTTAGAAGGGTACAAGGGATAAACCTTCCAATCCATATTAAATAAGGAAAAATAATCCCTACAAGCCTCTCTGCCTTCTAAACCTCCTCTCCAGAAATAAGATTCAGACTTACTACAACTTCCTCCTTTATAATTAATCCCTTCAACATAATCTCTATTATTATCCAACACATAATTATATGGCTCCAAAATATGATTATTATTTAAATCAAAAATACCAAACTCAGAAGAGGGGTGCACTAGCTTTCCTCTTCTCTCTAACATATCTCTGAGACCCACCATACTCGCTCCTCTTGGTCTGTTGACCTCAGGCATTACCCCATAACAAACTACAAGATAAAAGTTAACAACTTCCAAAATACTACTATACAAAAAGGAGTAAATCTCTAAAACAATTCTATAAAAAAATCCATAAAAAGGAAAAGCCAAATAAGAACTACTACCATAACACAAAGACTTAAACTCCATATAATGTAATATAGTCGACAATATCTCCCAAGGGGCTCTTATAAAAACTTCTCCAGCCGGAATCTCCCCTCCAAAACAAAACAAATATAATAAAACAATATAAGAAAAAGCCCAGGGGACAAAGAAAACCAAATCTCTATAAAATAAGAACCTCAAAATAAAAGCCTTACCTACAGCCCCCATAGGAGGATAAAAATCTAAAACCAGACTCATAAACAACATGCCTCCAAAGACAATCCCCCACATTATCAATAAGGCTCTTTTATGTCTCAATTCTTCTCTCCATACCTTTCTACTCTTAAGCACCTTCAACATATTACAAGAACTAATATCTATACATAATCTCACTTCTAGCATCAACTCAACACATAAATGGAGATAAGCCCCCATACAAATATAAAAAGTCAATGCCACAAACAAACTTCTTCCTTTAAACATAAAAAAAATACCTAAAACTAAAAGAAAATAAAAAACTAAAACAGCACCTACAAAGGGACCAAAAAAACATCCATCTCTAGTAATCAAAGGGTATCCCATCTCCTTCAATCCTTTATAACAATTTTTACCCTTACAAAGATATCTCGCCTCTAACTCCTGTATAGTAAAGGGATAACCTTTACTATGAGCCTTAACCAGATCTAAACTAGGGGCAGGGTCTACTTTTCTAATTACACTTAAAAACTTATAAACATATCCGTCCAAACCTTCCCCCAAAATAACAGACTCTCCTACTTCTTTCTTATATTCCACCTTAGTACAATCCAAAGTTCTTCTATGTGCCTCAACAAGATAGCCTATAAAGCCTAAAACCAAGTGATATAAAAAAATAATATGTATATAAAATCTATTAGAAATCCAAGACACCCCTCTCACCAACACCAATAACCTACTCCAATTCTTCACAAATCTGAGATATTTAAAATACCACAAATCAGAACCTCTACAACTTACTCCATTAAACCCCTGAAAAACTACATCAACCTTACCCTCTATAACCCCAGTTAATACCGTACACAAAAATCCTACACCAAACCAAAAGACATAAAACCCTCCATATAAACAGAAAAACTTACAAAAAAGCTTAAATAAAAAGTAAATCCCATTATAACCCATGACCATTAAAATAAACCAAGGAACAAGATAAAAGAACAGTCCAACTAAATTAAAATTAAATCTCTGTTTGCTTACTATAAAATCCTTAATACTTCTATTAAACTCTTCACCTCTCTCTCCTCTATAACCAACATGATTAGCCTCCAACCCTTTACCTCCCGCCATATACTTCCAGACCCCTTCCTTATCCTGTCCAGGATAAAAAATTTCTCTATCCTTATTATAAAAATTAGTACAATTATTATAATAAAGATCCGAAAGTAAAATAACCAGAGGAAACAACAAAAACAACCAAAACAGAACCTCAAACCCTACAGACAGATCTAAGATCCAAAAAAAACCTCCCAATAAAACTAAAACCACTAAAAAAAATAAACCCCATCCGGATCCCTCTTTATCTAATCTTCCTTTACCAAATAAAATAATTAACAATACCTGAATAATAAACCAAAGTATACCTTTAATATAAGCTATAGACTTCAAAGTATCATTACTCATTATAGAAACCCCTAAAAATAACAAACCTTTAGTAGCATCCACCTTAACAAATGGGAACACCCAACTCAAAACCACTGACCCCAAAAATACAAATAACAAAAAAAAAAGAATTAAACCTAGATAATACTTAACACCATCTCCTACAAACCAAAAAGGCTTAAAGCCCCCTAGAAAGTTAGACCAATGAGTTTTAACTCTACTTCTATAAAAAACAAAAACAGGTAATCCCTCTTTCTTCCCGTCCAACCTCCAAGCTCCATTACACAAATCATATCTAGCCTGAATTAAAAACTCATAAACCTTAGGTAAGCCTCCCTTAAGAGAATAAGAAATTATTCTATAAGCTAATCTAACTCCTATATATAAAAAAAACCACCACAAATTGGACCATACTCCATTCATTTTACCTTCTTTCAACTTCATCTCCTCCCACTTCTTCCAGGCATACTCATCTTTCAAATCTGTAGCCTTAATGCCCTCTACTCTAGCCTCCTCTCCTTCATAACAATACTTAGGACCATTTGGATCCTTATACTTATAAACTTCCTTAACTGAAGACTCCTTAACCTTTCTCACACCCAAATCCTCATCCATTGAATTAATAGAATACAAAATACCAGAAAAAAAAACAAAAACACTTAAAGCAACAAAAAGAAACCCGCAAGAAGAGAAATAAAAAGAAGGAAAAAAGACTTCAGGATAACATGAAACTCTTCTAGGCAATCCTGCCAAACCCAACAAATGAAACGGAAAAAAACAAACATTAGCAGAACTCATAAAAAGTCCTAAATGAATTATACCAAATGTAAAATCAATATCCCCCCCTCCTATTATAGATCCCCAAGAATAATAAAACAAACAAAAATAACCACTTACAGCAGCTAAAGACAAAATATAATGAAAATGTCCTACAACAAAATAAGAATCATGAAAAATAACATCCAAAGTAGAATTAGCCAACATAACCCCTGTAACTCCTCCAAAAATAAAGACAACTACAAAACTAAAAATATAATAATAACAAATCTCTAACAACAAATCCTTAACCAAATAAAAATACACAGAACAAATCCAATTAAAAACCTTTAACCCCGTAGGCAAAGATATAACCACCGTAGCCACCATAAAAAAAACTCTAATATCTAAACTCCATCCAACAGTTACCATATGGTGCCCCCATACAATAAAACCTAACACAGAAACAGACATTATAGATATAACCATACAATAACTGCCAAATAAATATTCAACATCCAACAAATTACACATAATTAAAGCCACTAACCCAAACACAGGAATAATCAAAATATAAACTTCAGGATGCCCCCAAAACCAGAACAAACTCTGATAAAGCAGAGGATCCCCTCCATAAGAAGGATCAAAAAAAACACAATTAAAGTTTCTATCTAAAAATAACATAGTCACAGAACTACTAAAATAAGGTAAAGAAGCTACATTCAAAAAAGAAGTAACTACTATACTCCACACATAAACAGAAACATCCAACCAGTCTAAGTAATACAACTTAGAATAAAACACAGTACAAATAATATTAATAGAACTCAAAACTGTAGAAACAGTAAACAAATGAACTGCCATTATAAACATCTCTATAGACCCCCCTTCGCTAAAACCATAATTAGACAAAGGGGGGTAAGCCGTCCAACCAGTAGAAACCCCATTCCCTACTAATAAGGAGAAAACCAAAAACAAGCCAGAAAGTAAAACCATCCAAAAAGATAAAGAATTCAATCTAGGAAAAAAAAAATCAACAACTCCAAACATACCTGGAATAAAAAAATTAGAAAATCCTGTAGCCAAAGTAGTAAGAAAAAAAAAAACCATCAAAACAGCATGAGCTGTAATACAAACATAAAAAATCTCATCTCCATAAACACTAAAAGGATATAAGAGCTCCCCTCTCATCTGAACCGAGAACCCAAACCCTAAACAACCCCCCAAAATAGACAAAAACATATAAAGAACTCCAACAAATCTACAATCCATAACTAACATCCAAGTACAATAAAAAAATAAGGGTAACCCTATAATAACCCTTCGGGGTACGGCTAATAAAATTTCATTTAATTAACCTTTTAATGGCGAGGAGACAAGACTCTCCTCTCAACCCTAATTAAAAACAATAAATATAATTATTATAGACATTATAATAAATACTAAAATTATAATACACTTATTAGTAAGCAATATGTGCAAATTCTTCTTACTTAACAATGAATAAATAGTACCTCTACACCCCTCTACCTTCTCTATAAAGATGCCTAAAACAAACTTAAACTCCTCATTTGCATACCTTCTATAGCAAAAATAAACTATCTGCCAGATGACCCACATAACTCTTAATAAAAAGTTCCACGTTCCTCTTATTAAATAAACAAGAAAATTAATTAGTTTTTTACTCATATTTAGAAGAATGTAAACTACATTAAAAACTAGAGCAAAAACCCCTCCCAACAACAATAAAGAAATGACGTACACTATTTTAAATAGCTTAGTCAAATGAGTCAATAATAAAAACTTATACACCAATACCAAGAATAAAACAATTAATTCTAATAAGTGCTTCATTTTACTGATACATTATCCCCCAAATTAAAATCTAATAATGACCCCCACATAACACATTGATAAGATCCTAGTATAAAGAAACACATGAATAACAATAACACTCCCATAATATCAACAAGACACCATACAACAGTTTCAACATTAGTAACTCCCTTAAATGTTTTAGAATAAACAACATTAAATAAAGATAACATCAAACAAAAAGTTAAGTGATGGACATGATAATAAATAAAATTAGCTATTATCTCACTTAACAGATCCCCTGTAAAAGCTTCTATACTTATAGACAAAACATTAGCCTGCAAGGCTACTATACAACAAGAAACTCCCATCAATCTGAGAATTAAAGCCACAAATGAGGAATTCAGCCTAACATATTCTACATTATTACACTTCTTCTCAAGAACTAATTTAGATAACGCATCTCCTAGATCTTCAGCGTAATCAAATAAAACATCAATACTCTCATCATCCATCTTATAGTTATTGAAATCTAAATTAAACATTGGACTACATTTTTTAAATAAAAACCTTCTGCAAGTCATTATAAACCCCTACCCCTGTCTCATGTAACTAAGCCTCGACATACAACTAATATTTAGGATTATCCTTACAACAATTATAATTTACTACCTCATGAATCTCATATCTCTTTCTACTTCTATTTAAATAGCCTGCATCCTCATACTTAGGATATCTCTTCTTCTTACTCCCTTCTAAAAGAAGTCTAGCGGACATAATAGAAAATAACAATCCTGCAGTCAGCAACATAGACAAACACAGCCCCTGTCCAGTAGCAAACAACAATAATTTAACAGCCATCTCATGATTACTAACTCCTCCATAATAAACTGGAATTAAAAGTATAAAACACACGTAATATAATAAAGAAACTACTACCAAAACATCAAATAAAGCCAAAAGTGTAATCCCCACATTAAATACCTTTCCATCCAAAAGACCATTATAATCTAATTTTTTATACCCCTCCTTTAATAATAAAATAACCTGAACAAACAACCCTACAAACAAAATCCAACAAGTTAATGGAAACATGCCATAAAAAGGCAACATGATTAATAACATAAATAAATGCCACAAAACCACATAAACTATAAATAAAGGATTTTTCTTCAACAAAATCAACTTAACATGTAAAAACAAGACAAAAGAAAAAAGCCTATGCAAGCTCAATCTTTCAATGAAACTAATAAGCAAGGAAACACCATACAACCCCATCTCCATAAACACCACACCCCCTTCCCCAACAAGACAAACTATCACAAGTAAAGCACTAAACCAATGAAACCAAGATACTACAGCATCCCCCAAAATTAACCAATAACTAATAAAGCATCCTATAATCATAAAACTAAAATAAAAATAAGCCTCTACCCCACTAACCTTCCAAATTCTGTTATTACTAAAAGTGTTTAAACCTAATCCCACAAAAATAAAAATCAGCACCATTATACCTAAGCCTTTACTATAAAACCCTTTTAAAATAATAAAAAAAGGTCTAAGATACCATTCAGGCTCTATATGCTCAGGAGTAACATTGGGATTAAAAATCTCAAAGTTAACAGGATTATAAAAAAAATTAGGAAACAATAAAACACAAGTTATGTAAACATAAAATACAACTAAAAACAATAAAACATCCTTATAAAACATATAAGGATAAAATTTAAAAGCCTCATTGCAACTTATCAACATGTTAGATCCTCCTTTATGTAGAAAAGCCATATGAACAAAAACAAAAAAAACCACAACAAAAGGAATAATACAATGAAAGACATAAAATCTTCTCACAGTCAAATCAGTAATAAAATCTCCACCTAACAACACTTGCATCAAAACCTCAGACATCTCTCCCCCCATCACCGAAAACATACTAACTACAACCTTAATAGCCCAATAACTCATAGACCCCAAAACAATAGAATAACCTAAAAATCCTTCCACCACCAACAATAAAAAAATAACAAAACCAGACAACCAAACCGAAGAATTAACCCCTAACCCATAAAAGAAAGCTTTGCCCATATGAAAATAAAGCATTGCAAAAATAAAAGAAGCTCCAACACCATGCATATGGTGAATAACAAAACCCCACTTCACCTCCTTAATAACATAAATAATAGAAGACAAAGCCCCCTTCAAAGAAGGGTCATAAAACATACCCATGATTATTCCAGTCAATATTTGCAATATTAAAAACATAAACAGAACAAAACCTACATTCCAAGAGAACCCTAAATGAAACCAAGTTGGAAAATTAAAAACAACTTTAACATTTTTACTTATCTTCATACCCATTTAAACAACTTTTTTCTAAAAAACACTAACATAATTAAAAGTAAATCCAACAAAGTTATAACAAAACTTTTGTTGTCTTTACTTAAACTTTTAGTATAATCATCTCTACTGTCTTTTTTATTATAATATTTCCCCTTACAACCCACTACTCCCTTCTCTAACAACGTTAAATACACAATATAGACCCTATCCCTCTCTCCATAATAATGACCCACAAAATTTCTAAGACCATTGCCTTTCAACCATAATGAAAATATCTCATGAGACCCTTTACACATTGCCCAATCTCTATCCCTAGTCCCATTTATGGACCCCTTAAACCCAACCTCTTGATTATAATATACACACTCTTGAGCAGAACAATTTCTCATATAAGAAACTAATAAATACAAATCTGAAGCTCTACAAAAAACATCCTTAAAGACCTTAGCCTCAAAATAATAATTACCATCTCTACCCAAGACTATTCCCACCTTATACTGATGAACCCCTATACAGTGAGAATTTCTCCCTCTATCAAATAAAAAAGAACCTGTATCAATAACAGAAAACATTCTACCATGTTTTAAAACCAAATAAAAAGGAAAATCAAGGGGATAGCCCCCACAAAGATCAAACTCACCTCCCTCAATATCTTTTAAACCGCTCCAATCATCCTCTCCTCCTTCTAAAGCTTCCCCTCTTCTTCTAATATCCAAAGACCCATTCTCCCTAAGACCCACATACAAACTCTTATCCAATAAAATTTCCTCATAAGAAGTACACTCCCAATAATCCAAATCAAAAGGATAATTAGGCTGCTCTAACTCCAACAAATACTTAATACTATCCTTTAAAGCTTCAACTAAAATAAAATAAGAAAGATAAAAATACAATACAATAAAAATTCCTAATAAAGCAACAAACAAAAAATAAACTAACGCCCCACTATAGACCCCTAGTATAAAGAAGAAAACCACTAACAATAAAATTAATACCATACGAAAATAAAAGGGTAACCCCAACTACACAGCAGTGTACTTGTATAAACTACCCAATATCAAGAACTTTTGATATTGGCTCCTTATTCAGGAGTCTTGCATTCAGATTGATATTAATAAAACTATAAAAAATCGTCTAGCCCGAAAGTTCCCCACTACAGGAATAAATCGTGGGTTACAAACGCTATGCTAGGCTCCTCACCTTAAGCATCCAGAGACGGTTCCTTTCGTACTGCGACAGTCTGTGGGCTAGCGTAAACGGGGAGTAGATAGAATCCGGTCTAGCTTCCGCCGACCTAAACTCAGCTCACTACTCTCGCATCACTGCGAGTGGAAGAACAGTCCAACCCTTGGGAGACCGTGCTGAGTCCCCCAGGACGAGTAGAGCCAACATCGATGAGCCTGATATTCAGACGGAGTCTGATTATGGCCTATTATCCCTAGAGTAACTTTTTTTCTGCTTAACCTAGTGTAGGCTGACTCGCACCTAACACAGTTTCTTATGGGGGGTACGTTTCCTACGTCGCCACTAAGCGAAGACCTCCGGTCTAGCCCCTCAGAAGCATTAAGCTTCCACCCTCAACATATCTGTCTTGGGAATCCTTTATAACTTGACCATCTCATCAGTTGGTGGTTCGCTGGTCCATTAAATGGAGACCTCTAACTCAATTAAGAGAATGAAGAAGCCCAGCCGAGAGCTAGGAAAGCTCAACGGGTAAACCCGTGTCCGACTTTCATAGACGGCCAAACCCCAGCCAGGTCCAGAGGGCTATCGTACCAGTACGCATGACTAGTGCGCCTCTACTATTTTAGCCAGGAACCGTAACATTTGCCCATAGTAAGACACAGATCGCAACAAGATGCTCTACTTTTGTGCCTTAAACCTAGCAAGAAAATCTTGCTAGAGAGCGAGATATCGTCAAGCCGCCTCTTACATAGATTCTGCGGCAAGTCTCTGACCCCCTCCTTCTGTCTCAAGCTTATAGGCGCAGAGAGCTCTGCCTTCCTATAAGCTCTTGACAGAATTAAGAAATCAGAATTCTGCAAACCATACCTCGTGAAGCCTAAGCCTCACGCCAAGCGGCATGTCAAATCCTTTTAAGAGGCCTACGCTAATTGAACAATCAGCCTGGTCCCTCCTTTGAATTAATGTTGGGATACACTCTCCACGCGAACCTATGTGTTCCTGCTTTAACGCTACAAACTCTATACACCATAACGCTTAAGATGTTGTGTAAAAGAAGAAAAGCTCCGAAGAGCTTTTCTCTAAGGCTGCAGGTCCTGTCTCAAGAGGCCAGACTTCCAGCGTCCCTAATTAACGCCTTTCATCCAACATCTCAAGGCAAGATCCCTACAGCTCCTTACACTAACTCCTCAAGGCCTAGACTCAACTAGGATACAAAAAGAACACTACTTATTCTCTGAACTTCCAAGTCTTCAGGCTTGAATAAGTCAACTTAATGCCTGAAAATAGTATATAGGAGAACTCCCTCGAGTGCGTCTGAGGGTTTCCTTTACACCATGATCAAGTATCCCCGCTCGCCATTATAGACATAACCCTAAGATACGGTCTAATTGGTTTAAGCATGCAAGCATGCTTAAAACAAAAGACAATAACAGCGTTAGCTCTGTAAAAACAGCGCATCTTAGCCCCTTACTCTTCTACCTTATAAATACGGAAGTTTATGTTTCCAACCTAAAAGGCCAAGGGGAAAAAGTCATAAAGCCTTAAGACGAGCCTCAGGGCTCCCTGTCACAGATCCAAAGGGATAATCTTAGCGAGGATTATAGGAAAGCTTCTAGGGTCTTCTCCTCCCACTCCCCTCAAGCCGCATCTTCACGGCTTCTTCAATTTCGGAGGGCTCCCGGCTAAGTAAAGTACGAAGGTAGTTTGGGTTTCCATTTTGCAGGGCCTAATCAAGGCAGTAAAGCAACAGTTACGAAACCCCTGTTTAATTATGACCTAAACCTTTCGGCTCGGCCTGTCGCTCTCGCTAAGGCTCCACCCCTAAATACGAATGGAACACTCCACTGGGCTTTAGGGCTATGTGTTTAGTAAACAGTCCCCTCCGTCGTTGCCGAGTTCACTAAGCCGGGTTGTGCATTTTTATTAACCCAAGGTTCGATCCTATGGTACGGTTAATCTGTAGATTTTTCTAGTTTAGTCAAGCCTACAGAACCCATCTTCCCTAAAGAAAGCCTTTAATGCAGGTACATAAAAAATTACTAATAAAAGAGAGACTCTCTCCTAGAAGGAATCTCCTATGCATTCTACACCAAGTACTCTCCCTTCGTAAGGAATTAGGGGCCGCCTATATCATAAAGATACCCATGGGAAATATAATCAAAGAGACCATCCAAATTATAGAGAGGACAGATATAATTCAGAGTTGGGACCCAACTCTAAACTACACCTGACGACAGGAGAGATTCTCTCTACTCTTTGAAAAATATCAGTAAAATGTAAAACATTATATACAGTAGTCCTGAATTACTCTTCAGGCCTACTGTATATAGTGGTTTATATTATACTAATATTTTCCAGAGAGTAGAGGGTCCTGTCGTCGGATGTAAGTCAAAGTTGGGACCCAACTCTAAGCTACACCTGACGAAAGGGCCCTGTCGTCGGATGTAAGGCAAAGTTGGGACCCAACTTTGACTTACATCTCCCGACAGGGTGTACTCCCTCTACTCTCTAGAAAATATTAGTATAATATAAAACACTATATACAGTAGGCCTGTCTGCTAAGTATCTTATCCTTTTTAATGCCTCAACTTTCTCCAACAGAAAGCCTTAACATTAATCCTCCACAGAATAAGTCTTAGAAGAGCAAAAGCAAAGCTTTAATATTCAGTGCCAATTCTATGACAATCTTTATCTTCCTCCTACTAATCCCAGCATCATCACTTCTTCACTTAGATTAGAACATAAACACTAACTTCCTTTTATGATGAGCATCTCTACTTTCCTTTACACCCTTTGACAGAAGGGAAAAGACACCGAAATGCCTTTTGGGATCCTTCCGTCTCAGAAATATAAAAAACTCTCAAGATACAAACCTGAATTACAAGGTACCATTGCAACTCCAGAAGATAATATCTACTTCCAATGTTGAAGAACGCTCGCCTACCAATAAGAGGGGACAGCATCCCCTCTTATTCAACAGCTTCGGTTAGTGGCTCTATCCCTTGAATTATTCCCCTGGTTTGGAGTTTCTACACAGAAAAAAAATCTACCCTATAAGGGATATCTCTTCTCCCAGTAGAAGTCGTGCGGTGTCTCGTCGTTTGGGTAGAACTTTTTTTCAAGCCCCACTCCCTTGCAACTATGGCTATCTGAGCCAAAAACGTACTCCTCCGTTCCTCAGGATTAAATAATATACGCCACTATTAGGGACCTTAGCCGGAAGTCTGGGCTGTTTCCCTTAAGACCACGGGACATACCCCCGTGGTCCAACTCCCCCTATGATTTCAACTCACTAAGAGTTACACATTTAAACGGGAGGCTGGTCTAATTGACCACTTCGGCGAGAACCAGTTATTAGCGTGTCCGATTATAGTTTCAATGCCTATCTTAAGTTTTCCCAGAGTACTGCAACACTCACGGGTACGGTCCACTGTAAATATTCCCAGCATCGAGGCAAGCCTCTAATCAAAGGACTTCTTTACTCAACCTACCTAAGATATAATCACACGCTTTCGGGACAGGAGTAACTAACGCAGTATTTCCACTTGGTTTCCCTACGCCTCTCGGCTTGCTACTCCCTCAACTTGCTGGGCCGTTATCATACAAGTACGCAGGATAACTACAGAAATTAGTAACAGATTTCTAACCTTTCCCTCACGGTACTAGTTCGCTATCGGTCAAGTGTTCCGACCACCTTTAAACCCTTTGAGTCCAGGTATAATTTTTAAAAAAGGTCCCAGTAAGTAAAACAATCAAACATCAGAGTAACTTATCAACTCTAGGCTCCCAAACCTAAAAGCCAAACTCCTCAATCTGAAGGAATACTCCCAGGTGGGAGTCTTCGATCTCTCTACAAACTTCCCAGCCGACATCGGTACTAGGATAATTCCGTTCCCTTATAAAGTAAGAGTTTCCTCTTTCCCGTATCCCTAATACCCTCTAAAGAAAGTATCTACGGAATACATAAACACTTGCCAAGGTTTCCCTCTGTTACCTCGAATATACAGCCTTTTAATTGAAAGCCCCAGACTGCCACCTTAATGTAAAAGCTTAATAGAGTAATTAGGAAGGTCTCTACCCCTATTAAAGAAAAAGCTCAACCAGCCTAAAACAACCAGAGCTACCCGGATAAGGCCACTTACCATCACTTGCACCCTAAGGCATTCCTTAAAGTGCAAGATCAACCTGAAGAGCTACTTCCTCCAACAGAGCCTAACCTAACCCTCTATTTGCCGAATTCCTAGAACTAACTAAATCCCTGAGGCTGCACAGACCCTATAAGGCCATTATAGGCGCGCCACTCCAGGCAAGATAGCCAACCCTAGGTCCCCTCAGCCTAAGCACAGTCTTTACACAAGGCAACCCTGTTTAGCCAATAAATTGGCTACACAGGGAAACCTTGCGCGATCAATAAGCCAACAAGACTCAAGAGCCCCCCTTAGCCCAGCTAGCCTTAGTTATTACAGGACCCTCTCCCCCTGCCAACTTATTAACCCTTTACCGGAGAGAGCTCTCCGCTACAATAACAGATAAGATGGGAGACCTTTCCGTTAATCACTTGAGACCCAACCCCAAAAAGACTTAGAAAAAGAGGTTAAGAACTCAAGCGGGGACATGAACAGCAAACAAGTAGGAGTAACCCTAAAAGATGCAATCCGTGCCCTTTGTCCTCTACCCGCCCCTACTGTAGAGATACTGCAGCTTCCTAGAAAAAGAAAAGAGCACTCCCATACTCTCCCCAACTCCCTAGTAGACTACAATAACAAGAACAAAGGGAGACCCTATTTGAACATAAGGCGGTAACTCTTAAATCCAAATAAGAATCTAAAATTAAAACACTGAGAATCAAAAGGGTAACCTACTTCTAATGAGGGGAAATCCCTCAATAAAAGTCAAATATCGGTATCCCTATTTGACTAGACTTATTAATATCCATTTCCTTTAGTAATTATCAGACTTATTAATATCCATTTCCTTTAGTAATTATCAGACTTATTAATATCCATTTCCTTTAGTAATTATCAGACTTATTAATATCCATTTCCTTTAGTAATTATCAGACTTATTAATATCCATTTCCTCCAATAGGACCTAAAGGGTTTAAACACTCTAGTATGGTTGAATAGCTCTAGTCAGAGCACTCCCATACTCTACGTTAACAAGTTCTTCTTCCATACTACAAACTTCCTCTGTAACCCTTTATATGCCCTGAAGGAATAAGCATCTTCTCTAGTGGTATTCTTATTTAGCCTGACCTATTAATATACACTTGACTTATAATAATTCCATTTCCAATGAATCACTTAAAACACTAACAGATTTGGTTACCCTTTATCCTCTAGCCGCTGGCACGTACTTATTATTAATGAGATAGGCACTAAAGTAGAATACCTCCCATTACCCTACAATAATGAATTCTCCCATTAGGCTATAAAACATACAGCTTAAACCCCTAGCCGCCAGACAAGATTTAAGCCCAAGAGAAAAATAAGGGTAACCCCTATACCTTCCTCCCTGTGGAGCCAAATGCCAAAGCTATTTGGCTTTATGCAACTCAGCTCCACTACCTCCTCCCACCTAAGCTGCCACCGCTAGGAGGAACCCTAGACGGTGACATCAGTGACCCTTTTACCTCCACCAGGTCCATCCAGCTTGTGAGCTTGAATAGGGCAGAAACTCCACTAGACAAGAGCACCTCACACGAGACCTTTCACTGATCCCTTTTCCAAACTTCCCACGCCGATACCCAATCGGATCCTAGAAGGGGCCTTAGTAGACGTCTACCCTGCCCCTGGGAATGTCCAGTTTTATCAGGCAGGATAACAATCTCTTAGAGTCATCCCTCCCTAGAGAGATGCTAAGGTTTACTTAATACACGGGCTAACCACCCTATGTTCCTTCCTTGTTAAAGTCGTGTTTTGAGTACCAGACCGTTATAATGGGATCTTTATTCTGCCCGCATTCTGACAGACATAGGAAAAGCTCAAACTTACCCTGCTAAATCTAGCAAGATAGGGGTAAAAAAATCACTAGTGAGAAGAATACCAACCTCCCCTGCCTCACAGGGGAACCCGTATCTTAGAGAGACTTGCCCAAGGGAACTCTCAGGGGACCTTCCCTTACAATGAACTGAAGACCAAGAAGTGTGGCAGGAAGAGGGTTTGTCCTTACCCCGCCCTCTTACTAAGAAAAAGAAGATTTTAGATGTTTGCAAACAGGCCGTGCTAATGCCCTCTTATAGAGACCCATAAGAACCCTTTTTTATCCCTTACGCAATATATCCTTACACCACTTCAAAACACCTTGAAAGGTGCAAGGCAGAGAGACCTATTTTCATCCCCCTAAGTACCCACCTCGGCCCCCTTCCCAGGGAAAGGTTTGGTGTAGAACCTAAGTGAAATACTTAGGGGAGTCGCCCCGGGTTTAGCTGCCGTTGAGGGAATCGAACCCTCCTGCCCACCATCCCGTCAGCATCACCCAGCATAGGCATACCTAAGGCAGACGGAATATCCGCTGCCTGCCTATGCCATCATCGCTGCCACATAATATTTACCAACCTGTCAGACAAGAAGGCTATGCAGCCTAGGACTTATTTCTCTCAAGAGATTTAGGGCATCCTTCATACTTCCCTCTCTAGATCTTCAGAACTTTCCCTCCTGCAAAGAAAACACTACCCCCTAAACCTTCTACCGAAATAGAAAAGCTATTAAGAACCATGTTCCTATGGCCCACGCTACAGGCAGTTTAGGGCATGTAAGGAGATTCAGCTATAGAAACTATAGCTGAATTAGGCCTCCTTACATGGAATTACCAACAACCCAATAAGAAAAACAAAATTACAGCAGATAATAAAAGAAGAATCATAACAATAATATTTCCCTCCACCTTCAACCCTCTACAAAACAAATTCACCTTATCCCCTGGAAGAAAAAACTTACCTCCACCTTCATACCCATTAAATGAAGTTTTTCTATTAAAATGTCTAATCTCATTAAAAACAGGACCCTCCTCCATACTCCCTCCTAATTTCTCTTTACTACCAAGTACATCCTGAAGGGCACAGCACCCTAATATGAAAATATAACCACAAATAAACACAAGTACGCTTTTAAGACCCATAAATTGAAACCGTGGGAATGACCTTATAACCATAAGAAGACCTACACTCTTCCTTTTCTCTAGAAAATCTAACTAACAATCTCTTTATGAACTTAGAATCCAAATAACCTTTTCTATCCTGATCCGACTCCAATACTTCCAACAAAAGAAAACCTTCTTCTTCTGAAGAGAAGAAGTAGGCCCTTCTTATACCACTAACTGTGTAATTAAAATACACTAATTCTGAGAAAGACAATCCACACATACTCTCCCCCATACTACTGTTAATAAAACCTCCTCCCTCCTCTATCTTAAACCCTACCTTTACGAAATCAAAACAATTAAAAACACTCATAAACACTTTCTTAGATATAAACTCTATACCCTTCACTCTATAAAGATCTTCCCCATATCCTAACATCTGATCTTTACAGAGAACACATCTAACTGCCCCTATTAAATTCTTCTTCATAGCCTTATTAGCCTGATATTCCCAACTTCTCTCCAAAACACTTACTCTAAGTCTACAGTATACCATGATTATCTCCTGTCCCAGAGCTATCCGGGCAGGGGCACGTTCCCGTACTCCTAACATGCTACGGCTTACAGCACCATTACGGGTCCAGCACCTAGCTAAGTAGACGGGGGGCTTTATTCATCGCTCCACTTTTGAAGATCTGATTACTCTGGAGTACTCCCTTATCCCCTTTTTCAGAAGAATAGGTTTACGTGGTCTAAAATCTTCAGGGTGGAGAAGATCTTTTTTCGCATAGGTATTCCTTTACTATAAATCTTGGCTTTATAGCGGACAATCGGGCGTTCCCTGTACTATAGAGAGGCTAGCACCTCTCTATAGCCTTATAAGGGAAACTCTTACCCTCCATTACCCTATATTGCGTTAGATTAGGGTACCACGGGAGACAGTTTAAGTACTAAACCTTTGCCTGAAACACTTATGCAGTACGATGCCGCCCCAAACAACAACTCTATTATGAAATTAATCATAACAGGTCCAGCCCTATCGTCAATCTAAAATCGGTGACCCGCTTCAACGCGAATACTTATCGGGACGTCTGTAAAGACAAATAGCTGGGGTTATCACCTTTTATTAAAGGGATATATAGGACTAACGCTAAGACTAACTCTAGTGGATATGATTAATACAAAACTAAAAAACTTATACACGTCCTAAATATCCCTTTAGAAAAAGTAACAGTAGGAAGAACACTCTCTGTCATTCCTCCGCACATTAAGCTTTATCAGAAGCTAACTAAACTCTGACTCACCCAATATGACTTCCATGCTCCACAACCGGATGACCGTGCCATAGCCTCTCTTGAGTTGGTTAAATTCAAGAATTACCTATAGTCTTCTTCCTTCAAAATAAACCCTTAGGCATTTACGCACATCCAGATAAACTCTGCAAGAAGAATCACAATAATAACCAATAATTGGTGCCCCAACTGGCCATAACTATAGGTACACTTAAAGATTTGGGTAAGATTCATAGTGGATCCGCTCATTACCCGCTTTCATACTTCCCCAAATAGTAACCTTTTTTCCCCGATCCTCGGACTAAATTCTACATGCCTAGATCACCTCTATGCATCCACTCTAGACTCCCAGCTCTTATAAAACCACAAGTTTAACATATTAGCTTTCCCTTAGGGGGTCCCTAATCCCCGTTGTTGTTCACCTTTTAACTTCCCCTATGAAAGTTAGATCTCAACTGTAGAGTTCTCTTATACCTTAGCCTAGGCAACTCTCCATTTGCCCTGCGGTGTCGCCGAGTTGACTGGAACAGCTCTGTTGCACGGACTAGATTAAACCACATCGTCTTCACTCCATAAAGCGTTGAGTACAACGCTGCTACTTTCCCGTCCCCTTGTGAGGGAGTAACCTATGCATACTAAATAATTAACGACCTCTTCATCCAAGCTCTAAGCTTGATAATATTGAAGAGAGAAAATAGGTTCCTTAAGGTAGGCGTCTTCGGTGTATAAATAGGCAAATAAATGACCATATGGGACATATAGATCCACACACCTGATACCACAATACGTTAAAGTAATCTAAGAATAAGCCCCTTAAGGCTTATTCTTTATTCATACTCCTGCTATCCGATTGTCCCCGAAATTCGCGCCCCATAAATGGCTTGTATAACATTTGATGGTTGTTGGCATATAAGTAACCGTCCGACAAAACAGTTAAGTAAAGAGGTAAAAAGGGTAACCTCATATAACATTGCGCTAAAAGCTAAAAGATTTTAGCTCACAATAATTATTACAATTTAATATCAATTATTAAAAACATACAATTAT